GGCTATAAAAATAGACCCGTTTCTGAAGAGTCTTATCTAATAAATATCAATGAAAATCAAGACAATTCAAGATTCCAAATTTTGGATAAAAAAACTGAAAATAAAGACCCTTTTTTCTTTGACAAACCCCTTGTAACTCTTCTTTTCGATTCGAAGCGATGGAATCGCCCATTTCGCTACATAAAAAACAATCAATTTGACAGGGCTGTCAGAAATGAAATGTCACAATATTTTTTTGACATATGTCAAAGTGATGGAAAAGAAAGAATCTCTTTGACATATCCTCCTAGTTTATCGATTTTTTTGGAAATGATAAAAAGAAGGATATCCCCGCCTCCACTCGAAAAATTTTCATCTAATGAACTCTACAACCCTTGGGTTTATACCAACAAACAAAAAGGAAAAAGTTTCAACAACGAGTTTCTAAATAGAATTAAAGCTCTAGACAAAGAAGATATTTCTTTGAATATACTCGAAACAAGGACTCGATTGTGTAATGACGATTCTACAAAAGAATACTTATCAAAAAGGTATGATCCTTTCCTGAACGGATCATATCGGAAAACAATCTACAAAAATCTTTCACCTTCAACCCTAAAAAAAACTTTGATAGAAAATTTCATAGATAAATTTGGGATAAATCGCATTCATGGTATACTTCTTCCAGATACTGATTACCAAGAATTTGAACAGAAAATAAATAGATTGGATAAAAAACCATTATCAATAATTTTTGTTAATTTTTTAACTTTCATCAGTAAATTTGTTAGAGAATCAGGATCCACCAATCTAAATCCGAAGGGTCCTTCTTTATTTTCAGAAGGAAGAATAAATTTCGAAAAAGGAACAAAATATTTAAAATATTTATTAACTAAAATTGTAACCGATGCTAATGGTCAAAAAATGAACAGAAAATCGATTAAAATAAAAGAAATCAGGAAAAAAATCCCTCGATGGTCATACAAATTAATCACCGATTTAGAACAACAATCGGGAGAATATCAAGAAGACGTACCAGTAGATCATCAAATTCGTTCAAGAAAAGGCAAGCGTGTAGTAATTTTTACTGCTAACAAGGAAAATACTGATCCTAATAGTACGGATACTAATATGCGCGATCAAATAGACGAAGTGGCTTTGATACGTTATTCACAACAATCAGACTTTCGGCGCGGTATAATCAAAGGTTCTATGCGAGCTCAAAGGCGTAAAATAGTTATTTTAAAATTGTTTCAAGCAAATGCACATTCCCCTCTTTTTTTGGAGAGACTACAAAAATCCCCTCTTTTTTCTTTTGATATCTCTGGGTTGATTAAACTAATTTTTAGAAATTGGGTGGGTAAAGGGGAAGCATTTAAAATTGTAGACTATACAAAAGAACAAACAAAAAGAGAAGAAAAAAAAGAGAAGAACAAAAGAAAGGAAAAAGCGCGCATAGAGATAGCAGAGGCCTGGGATAGCATTCCATTTGCGCAAGTAATAAGAGGTTGCATGCTACTAACTCAATCTATTTTTAGAAAATATATTCTATTACCTTCATTCATAATTGCGAAAAATATTGGACGTATATTCCTATTGCAACTTCCCGAATGGTCTGAGGATTTACAGGAATGGAATAAAGAGATCCATCTTAAATGTACCTATAACGGTGTTCCATTATCCGAAACAGAATTTCCGAAAAATTGGTTGACAGATGGTATTCAGATAAAAATCTTATTTCCTTTCTGTCTGAAACCTTGGCACAAATCGAAACTACGATCCTCTCAGAAAGATCTAATGAAAAAGAAAAAAGAAAAAGATGATTTTTGTTTTTTAACAGTTTGGGGAATGGAAGCCGAACTTCCTTTTGGTTCGCCCCGAAAACGACCTTCCTTTTTTAAACCCATTTTAAAGGAATTCGAAAAAAAAATTGGAAAATGGAAAAAGAAGTATTTTCGAGTTCTAACAGTTTTCAAAGGAAAAACAAAATTACTTCGAAAAGTTTCAAAAGAAACAAAAAAATGGGTTATCAAAAGTGTTATTTTTATAAAAATAATAATAAAAGAACTTTCAAAAGTAAATCCAATTCTATTATTTAGATTAAGAAAAGTAGAAGTATATGAATCGAGCGAAATTAAAGAAGAAAAAGATTCCATAATAAGCAATCAGATAATTCACGAATCATTTAGTCAAATTGCATCTCCGAGTTGGACAAATTCTTCATTGACAGAAAAAAAAATGAAGGATCTGACTGATAGAACAAGTACAATTCGAAATCAAATAGAAAGAATCACAAAAGAGAAAAAAAAAGTAACTCCAAGAATAAATAATCTTAGTCCTAACAAAACAAGTTATAGTGCTAAAAGATTCGAAAAGTGGCAAATATTAAAAAGAAGAAATGCTCGATTAATCTGTCAATTACCCCCTTTTTTTAAATTTTTCATTGAAAAAATATACACAGATATATTTTTATCTATCATTAATATTCCCAGAATAAATACAGAACTTTTTCTTGAATCAACAAAAAAAATTATTGATAAATCCATTTACAATAATGAAAGAAAACAAGAAAGAATTAATAAAAAAAAGAAAACTCCAATTCCGTTTTTTTCGACTATAAAAAAGCCACTTCATAATATTAGTAATATTAAAGCAAATTCACATATTTTTTATGACTTATCCTACGTGTCACAAGCATATGTATTTTACAAATTATCACAAATCCAAGTTAGTAACTCGTTACGATCTGTTGTTCAACATCAAGGAAGCCATTTTTTTCTTAAGCCTAAAATAAAGGATTCTTTTGAAACACAAGGAATGGTTCATTCAAAATCAGCAGATAAGAAACTTCCGAGTTATGAAATGAATCAATGGAAAAACTGGCTAAGAGGACATTATCAATACCATTTATCTCAGATCAGATGGTCTAGATTAATACCAGAAAAATGGCGAAATACAGTTCATCCGCGTCGTATAGCTAAAGAAAATTTTAGCAAATGGCATTCATATGAAAAAGACCAATTAATTAATTCCAAAAAACAAAAACAATTTGAAGTATATTCATTATCTAATCAAAAAGATAATTTTCTAAAATACTATAGATATGATCTTTTATCATATAAATTTCTTAATTATGAAAATAAAGCGGAATGCTTTTTTTATAGATCTACCTTTCAAGGAAATAAGAACCAAGAGATTTCTTATAACACGCCTAAAGAGACACTTTTTGATATGCTGAGGAATATCCCTATTAAAAATTATCTAGGAAAGGTCGATATTCTATATATGGAAAAACCGACCGATAGAAAATATTTTGATTGGAAAATTTTCAATTTTTATCTTAGACAAAAAGTCGATATTGAGGCCTGGATCATGATCGATACCAATAGGACTCAAAATACTCAAATTCGTACTAATAATTCTCAAATAATTTCTAAAAAAGATCTTTTTTATCTTATGATTCCAGAAATCAATCCACCAAACTCCCACAAAGGATTTTTTGATTGGATGGGAATGAATGAAAAAATACTAAAGCGTCCCATATCAAATCTGGAACTTTGGTTCTTCCCAGAATTTGTGTTACTTTATAAAGTATATAAAATGAAACCTTGGTTTATACCAAGCAAATTACTTCTTTTAAATAGAAGTGAAAATAGTAGTGAAAATAAAAAGATCAATGAAAAGGAAAAAGGAAGTTTTTTGATAGCCTCGAATAAAAAGCATCGAAATCAAGAACCCACAAGCCGAGGAGATCGTGGATCCGTTCTCTCACAACAAAAAGATATTGAAGAAAATTATACAAGATCAGACATGAAAAAAGGGAAAAAGAAAAAACAATACAAAAGCAACACGGAAGCAGAACTAGATTTCTTCCTGAAACGTTATTTGCTTTTTCAATTGAGATGGGACGAGACTTTGAATCAAAGAATGATCGATAATATCAAGGTATATTGTCTCCTGCTTAGACTGATAGATCCAAGAAAAATTACTATATCCTCGATTCAAAAGAGAGAAATGAGTTTGGATATAATGCTGATTCAGAAGAATTTAACTCTTTCAGAATTGATGAAGAAGGGGGTATTGATTCTAGAACCCATTCGTCTGTCTGGAAAAAAAGATGGGCAATTTATTATGTATCAAACCATAGGTATTTCGTTGGTTCATAAGAGTAAGCATCAAACTAATCAAAAATACCAAGAGCAAAGATATGTTTCTAAGAATAATTTGGATGAAACTATTTCACCACATCAAAGAATAACTGGAAATAGAGACAAAAATCATTTTGATTTACTTGTTCCTGAAAATATTTTATCGTTTAGACGTCGTAGAAAATTGAGAATTCTAATTTGTTTCAATTCAAAGAATAGAAATTCTATAGATGGAAATCCAGTATTTTGGAACGTAAAAAACAGCAGCCAAGTTTCACATGACAATAACCATCTTGATAGAGAGAAAAATCAATTAATGAAATTAAAGCTCTTTCTTTGGCCTAATTATCGATTAGAAGATTTAGCTTGTATGAATCGTTATTGGTTTGATACAAATAATGGCAGTCGTTTCAGTATGTTAAGGATACATCTGTATCCACGATTGAAAATTTGTGGATAATACACTTTTTCTATATATCCTATACCCTATATATAATATAGGGTATATGAAAGCAAACAAATACACAGATCACACGCCTTGTCTCACATTTCATTCTAGTATCCAATATGAAATGAATAATGTCTCAATTCGATCTCGAAATGAATCAACAGAACCTTCTTCATTTTAGGTCTAAATTCTTCGATGCGAAAATGTACCAATCTTTTTCTATCCCTATTTAAATCTTAAATCCAATTAGAAATTGGATTGATTGATTTGAATTCAGAAAATTAGGAGTTCATAAAGAAATTTGGATTAGATTATTGTATATACCACATTCAAATTAATGGCATTATTATTACTGATCGGTAAAATCCATATCTGTAAAAAGGGAAAGGGGCATTTTTTTATGGTAAAAAATTCATTCATTTCGGTTATTTCTCAAAAAGAAAACGAAGAAAACAGAGGGTCTGTTGAATTTCAAGTATTCAGTTTCACCGCTAAGATAAGGAGACTTACTTCACATTTGGAATTGCACAAAAAAGACTTTTCATCTCAGAGAGGTTTGCGAAAAATTTTGGGAAAACGTCAACGACTGCTGGCCTATTTTTCAAAAAGAAATAGAGGACGCTATAAAGAATTAATTGGTGAGTTGGATATTCGAGAGATAAAAACTCGTTAATTTGAAGCGTGATACCATTTGAGCTTAGTCGTTTAAATTTTGATGAACTTCTTTTTACTTTCAGCAATGCATGGAAGAATGACTCGGGAAAAACTTATGATTGCACCAACTACAAGAAAAGACCTCATGGTAGTCAATATGGGCCCTCACCACCCATCAATGCATGGTGTTCTTCGACTGATCGTTACTCTCGATGGTGAAGATGTTATTGACTGTGAACCAATATTGGGTTATTTACATAGAGGGATGGAGAAAATTGCGGAAAATCGAACAATTATACAATATTTGCCTTATGTAACACGTTGGGATTATTTAGCTACTATGTTCACAGAAGCAATAACCGTAAACGGACCCGAACAGCTAGGCAATATTCAAGTACCTAAAAGGGCTAGCTATATCAGAGCTATTATGTTGGAGTTGAGTCGTATCGCTTCCCATTTGTTATGGCTTGGCCCTTTTATGGCAGATATTGGGGCACAGACCCCTTTCTTCTATATTTTTCGAGAACGAGAATTAATATATGACCTATTCGAAGCTGCTACCGGTATGCGCATGATGCATAATTATTTTCGTATCGGAGGAGTCGCTGCTGATCTACCTCATGGCTGGATAGATAAATGTTTGGATTTTTGCGATTATTTTTTAACCGGGGTTGCTGAATATCAAAAGCTTATTACACGGAATCCTATTTTTTTAGAACGAGTTGAAGGCGTAGGCATTATTGGCGGAGAAGAAGCACTAAATTGGGGTTTATCAGGGCCAATGCTACGAGCTTCCGGAATACAATGGGATCTCCGTAAAGTTGATCATTATGAGTGTTACGACGAATTTGATTGGGAGATTCAATGGCAAAAAGAAGGGGATTCATTAGCTCGGTATTTAGTACGAATCAGTGAAATGACAGAATCCATAAAAATTATTCAACAGGCTCTGGAAGGAATTCCAGGGGGGCCCTATGAGAATTTAGAAAGCCGACGCTTTGATAGAATAAAAGACCCCGAATGGAATGATTTTGAATATCGATTTATTAGTAAAAAACCTTCTCCAACTTTTGAATTGTCCAAGCAAGAACTTTATGTAAGAGTCGAAGCACCAAAAGGAGAATTGGGAATTTTTATGATAGGAGATCAAAGTGTTTTTCCTTGGAGATGGAAAATTCGACCGCCAGGTTTTATCAACTTGCAAATTCTTCCGCAGTTAGTTAAAAGAATGAAATTGGCTGATATTATGACGATACTAGGTAGCATAGATATCATTATGGGAGAAGTTGATCGTTGAAATGATAATTGATACAACAGAAATACAAGCTATCAATTCTTTTTCCAGATTGGAATCCTTAAAAGAGGTCTATGGGATCATATGGATGCTTGTCCCTATTTTCATTCTTGTATTAGGAATCACACTAGGTGTACTAGTAATTGTTTGGTTAGAAAGAGAAATATCTGCAGGGATAC